CTTCGAATTTGATATGAAAAATCTTTGTATTGTTCTTTTTTTTTTAAGATTCAATTATGTATCGAGAGATTAGTATGAAATAAAAGGTATTTCCCGTTGGGAAGCCTATTTAGCGTTACAAACCTTTTTGTTTTCACGCCGAAGGGCTCTTAACAATATTTATGTTCTAAAAAAAAAAGAGTGCGAAAAAAAAAACAAAAATTTTCCTTTTTTGGTTGGATTAAAAAGAAACTTTGGGATTGCTAAATCAAAGATAAAAAAATCAAATATAAAGCAACGGAGCCATCATAGTATTTTTTAACCCCTCCGAAGGGAAGGGTGGCATTTTGATCATTTACCCGTATTTCTTTTTTATCTTTCTTGAGTGGAAAGTAAGGGTCAATTTGATTATAGAGCCGTATGCAATGCACAAAAGATGATGCCCGTACGGTTCTTCAATTCTATCTTTTTTCCTATTATTCGTTATCTTTCTTTTCTGTTCGTTTCACCACATCAGAAGGAAAACCCTTATATCATCAGGGTAATGATCCATCAACCCGCTAGTTCTTTTTATGAAGCGCAGACGGGAGAATTTATCCTAGAAGCGGAAGAACTGCTGAAACTACGCGAAACCATCACAAGGGTTTATGTACAAAGGACGGGAAAACCATTATGGGTTGTATCTGAAGACATGGAAAGAGACGTTTTTATGTCAGCAACAGAAGCCCAAGCTTATGGAATTGTTGATCTTGTCGCGGTTCAATGACAAAAAAATGGATTTTGTGAAAATCCGTGATTTAAGATTTTCTCTCCAAGTTTTCTAAAATTAAATAGAAAAAATTCATAATCATACGGTTAGGATCAATCTAAACCAGCCCATATATGTATATGAGTCAACATGCCAACTATTAAACAACTTATTAGAAATACAAGACAGCCGATTCGAAATGTCACAAAATCCCCCGCTCTTCGGGGATGTCCTCAGCGTCGAGGAACATGTACTAGGGTGTATGTGCGACTCGTTTCGATCCTGAGCAAAAGCAAGAAAACGAATTTCCCGTATGAATAATCAGTACCACTAAATAGATAGTGAATGGAGAAAGAAACTCCATTCACTATCTAAAACTAAAAAAAAGCAAATTGATCCCTCTATTGCGATTGTGTCTAAAGTTTATGGTTTCTATTGGTGCGAACCCAATCACCTAAATTTCCGACGAGAAGCAATTCTCCATTGATAGCAAATGGTTATCCATTAAACGGAGGAAATCTTATTGAAAAAAAAAAGAAAAATCAGGTTTTCACTCGGTCAAGGACGGACTACGAGGGTCAGCTACCCCAGCTAACTTGCATAAGTAAATACCGTTACTGTATACGTGGGTCTGATTTCGAAAGACCTGTTACTGAATAATTCACGGGTAGAGCCAAAGAGTGTGGTATGAACTATACAAGTTACCAATAACATTGATGAAATGAAGTAAAGGCTCCGGTGTATAAAGAAGACCTCGCCGTTTAAGAAGTAACCATAGAAACGATGGAACCCCACTATTTCTATTTCTTTATCCATTTTTCTATTTTTTTTATTGATTCAATTCAACTAGCAAAGGAAAGTTCCTTATTTCTTTCGTATTTTGCAGTAAAATACCTAAAAAATCGTGGCCAGGAAGGTTTAGAGTAGCCAAAGCCATTGGTATTTTTTTTTACACATTGGAAAAATCCGTTTGGTTATTCAAATAGACCGAGACGTGGAAAAGAATAACTGAAAGAAAAGAAATCAATTAGTTATTTGTCAAAGTTTTATTTATTCAATGACCAGAATTAAACGCGGATATATAGCTCGGAGACGTAGAACAAAAATTCGTTTATTTGCCTCAAGCTTTCGAGGGGCTGATTCAAGACTGACTCGAACTATTACTCAACAGAAAATAAGAGCTTTGGTTTCGGCTCATCGGGATAGGGGTAAGCAAAAAAGAAATTTTCGTCGTTTGTGGATCACTCGGATAAACGCAGTAATTCGAGAAGGGGGGGTATACAATATTTATAGTGTATTAATACATGATCTATACAAGAGAGAGTTGCGTCTTAATCGTAAAATACTAGCCCAAATAGCTATATCAAATAAAAATTGTCTTTATATGATTTCCAACGAAATCAGAAAAGAAGTAGATTGTAAAGAATACACCAGAATAGAATAATTTTATGGAGTTCCCCGGAGCATGAACTCCGGGAAGGTAGAGTCGCAATTAATATGAGAAAATAGCCTAAAAATAAATGAACACGTTCAATAGAAAATCTTTTTTTCGCTTTGTTTTTCTGACATACACGATAATAAGATTGGGCTTCTCGGATCTGTGTCGAACAAAAAACCAATCCACGCTTGAGTTCGGATTGGAATTCTGATTCAAGTGAACAAAGAATAAGCCTATTTCTTTCTGGTTCTAAGACGAGTAATTCTAGCGGTCGATTCAGCTCTTTCAAATTGTTTCTCATTATTGAGAAAAGGTAACAAAGATAAAATACGAGCTTGTTTTATAGCAATAGTAATTAATCGTTGTTGTTTTAAGGTCAATCTATTTACTCGTCTAGATAATATTTTTCCTTGTTCACTAATAAATCGACTAATTAAATTCATGTTTTTATAATCAATTCGATCCCCCGATTGAATCGGGGGCAAACGCCTACGAAAAGATCGCTTGGATTTAAGAAAAGGTCGTTTGGATTTATCCATGGTTTATTTGTTTAGTTTATTTGTTATCCCGAAAATCCTATTTCTTAATTGTCATTTTAACCCACAAAAGTATTTTTTATTAATTTAATTAAATTAATTAAAATGAATTAGTAAAATATGTTCTATTTAGATTTCAATATGCTCTATGTTGTTCTATATAATGTTCTTTTTAGCCTTGAAAGGCTAAGATTCAATCTATTTCTTTATTTCCCTATGAATCGTATGATTGGAACAACAGGGACAGAATTTTCTCAATTCTAATTGATTAGGCGTATTGTGCCGGTTCTTTTGAGTAATATATCTGGAAATGCCCGTTGATACCTTCTTAACACCGGTTCGGATACAACCCTTACATTCCAAAATAACCGTTACGCGTGCATCTTTCCTCTTAGCCATGAATCTCCTTTTGATTTTTGATTTACTCAAGACTTCTATTTCAACTCGAAGAACAGGATCTCAGTTAAAGATCCTGTATTCTTGCCCTAGACTCACATTTTCCTACTCTATTGCTTCTATTATTATTGTTCTTATATATATATTATTGTTCTATTATTAATATTCATCTAATTCGAATTTGAACCCGAGTCTCGCAGACGTTGAATTCACTTTTATACTTTCTCTTTCGTCCCTTATTCGAAAAAGGGAAAAAAGAGAAAGGGGGAGGAGGAGGGATTAGTTAGAGATATTTGATTATATCTCTAATCTTCTTCATTCCTTCCGATGCCAATAACTAGAATGAAAAAAAGGGGAATGTCAGCGCATCCGGGAAAAAACGATTAATCTCTATCAATAGACCTGCTAAAGCCCCGAACCAGAGCGTACTTAGTACTGGGGCAACGGAGAGATATGTTTTTAGATCTCGCATTGAAAAACCTCCTTTTTTTAGAAAAAAAATACATAAAGATGATGCATATATGATACGATCAGATGCATATGTGGTTAAGGGACACTTAGAGTTGTACACAGAATCCCTAATTAAAATGTAAAACGATCCATAAGGTTTTTTTATTATTATTATTTTTTATTATTATTATAAGTTAAATGAGACAAAAAAGACGAAATGGGTAGCAAGGTTGTGTTCCTCAATGGAGGAAATAGGCATGTGGAAAAAAAGACGGGAATTCTCTACAATGACACTATAGAACGGTTCAAGGGATGTGGCGCAGCTTGGTAGCGCGTTTGTTTTGGGTACAAAATGTCACGGGTTCAAATCCTGTCATCCCTACCTATTACTGCTCCGTTGAGCAGTAACGAGGAATCCATTTAGATTGATTCCAATTGCGCGGAATCATTCATTTTTATGAAACTTTTTATGAAACTATAGATTAGAATATATGCATACAAAATAAAACAAAATAAAATGGATTGGGGTTAGAAACAGAATCCTTTTTTCTTTACAGTCTTTTCTATTCTGATAAGAAAGCGCTCTTAGTTCAGTTCGGTAGAACGTGGGTCTCCAAAACCCGATGTCGTAGGTTCAAATCCTACAGAGCGTGATTTTTTCTTCGTAGATCGAATTAGGCTCAATCACTTGCATAGCATTGACCTTCTGGAGATTAAAGAAGGGGAAAAAGAAATTTTAAATTAATCAAAGGTCCAACTGATCACCACGCCTGTATTGTAAATATGCAGTTACGAATAATCCAGCCAAAGTAATAGGAATTAGACCCAACACGATTCCAAATAAAAAAACTTCAATCATTTCATTTGTTTGTGAAAAGGAGAAAAAAAGAGGAAATATCTATACCTAAATATTAATCAGAATTGGCGTGAATCTCAACAACCAAGAATTGAAAATTGACGTGATATGGAACTATAGAATATATGGAATCTTACAGAAGAATTTCCTTTCTTAATTCTTTCTTTCAAATAGAAATTTTAAATAAGTCGTATCTTGCTCAGACCAATAAATAAGGCTGAAGTTATAGTTAAAGCTACTAGTAGAAAACCGAAATAACCAGTTATAGTAAGCATGAAGGGGCTAAATGAAATGTGGTATTTTTATACATATGTTTCGAAAGCATTTACCTGAGTTTCCCAATAGGAGGATATACAAAAACACGAATTGAAAAAATTTCAATTGAAAGTTTTTGATTTATTTATCATTAGAGGTGGCACGAACAAAGATAAAGTGACAGGCGTATAAAATGAAACTCCTTTTAAATTATTATTTGTGAATTCCATTATTATTATGGAATACAATTTTTACATTTTTCTTTTCATTTTTTAAAAAAGCCTCGTTTTTGCAGTTAGATCAAGATTTGGGTTGAGATCCAATTACAATTATTGATTCCAA